TAAGATGACGTACAAAAAAAGAAAAATCCGAAAACTCTTTTTCTTTTTGTGGTTATAATGCCAAAATATCAAGTTGGCTCATTCATCTCTTGATATTGATCATTAGAGGCCTCTTGAATCTTCTATTTACCTATTTTTTGAGTATTTTTTATTTGTATGGAATATAATATGTAATGCAGCCTTACTGTTATCTTCTTTAATTATTGATTGATAGGAATTTTATTGTTAAGATCCTATAAATCGATTAGAAACCTCAGATTCATCTTAGAACCACGATGATTCAATAAAACTTTCATTTTAAACTCAATTTAAGTACAAAGCAAAGATTCCCTGAGTTAAGAACCGTTGTATCATCACTTATCAATGTCAATGAATAAATATAATGACTATAAATCCAAAGAAAGGTTTCTCCCTTGATCAAAATAAACATAAACAAAGAAATTTTAAAGACGAAAAATCTTTCAATTTATACCTTATAACTCTTTGAAATTTTTTGAAGTCCGGTCACGGGATTGAATATTAAGTCTGAATCATAGTTCGAATACTTCATAATCTATTTCATATCTTCCGTGCTCCAGATAAGATACTATAATAAATATCTGACGGACTAAAAAACCATCTCTATCAAGATGACAGACCCGTTCTCTGTACTATCAATAGGATCCATTATAACAAGTCGCACACTCATATTCCAGAAATACAGAAAAAAAAAAATTCCACGATCGAACTACCAAATATAGACTAGACTAAAAAAATCCGAGACACAAACGCTTCACTTTGTATTGCAAAGCTAAGATTTAGTAGTTCTTGTGAATCTAATTCATTGAGATTCCATCCAATAAAACGGAAGAATTATAAATCTCCAAAATAATAGATAGGAATATCGCAAATAGAGCCATTGCGACACCCATTAAAGGAGTAGTTCCCCACCCGGGAGCTACTTTACCATATTCCGAATTCAATGGTTTCAATAAACCCCCTACATTAGTTCGTCTTGGAACAGATTTAGAACTACCATCAACGCTTTGTGTACCCATAAATCCTATTTTGTATTAATTGAGATCTGTTGACTTTGTATACCATTCCGTTCTAAATAAATGATCTTATCATAGATCCACTGGGATCATGACATTATATAATAATGGAAACAGCAACCCTAGTCGCCATCTCTATATCTGGTTTACTTGTAAGTTTTACTGGGTATGCCTTATATACTGCTTTTGGGCAACCCTCTCAACAATTAAGAGATCCATTCGAGGAACACGGGGACTAATTGAAGTAAAGGGCCACCCAATATCGGGTGGCCCTTTACTTCAATTAAGATAATAAAGAATCATTTCATCTTTTTACTTTTTAGTTGGAACTTTAGGCGGTTCTCGAAAAAAGATAGCGAAAAAAATTATTCCTAGAGTCGAGACTAAGAGAAATGTATAAACCAAAGCTTCCATAGATTCGATCGTGGTTTACAATTATAGCTTCCATATCTGTTTATTTAGGAGCGTCTCCCGGATACAAATAAAACAAAGAGCAAGAGTCAAAGAAAAAGCAGCGATTCAAATCAAGAAATCTTCAGTATCCTATTTCAAATTACAAAAATCAAATAAATAGAGGCAAAAAGTAAGAGATCAATATGGTATCAGACTACCTGTCTTCTTGTAGTTGGATCCCCAAGTTTTTGGAATGCTCCAAATTCAACTTGAGCATCTAAATCTGGATCAATACCAGCAAAAACATCTCTGAACAAGGTTCGAGCACCATGCCAAATGTGCCCGAAGAAAAAGAGCAAAGCAAATGAAGCATGGCCAAAAGTAAACCAACCCCTTGGACTGCTACGAAAAACACCATCGGATTTCAAAGTCGCACGATCTAATTCAAAAATTTCACCCAATTGAGCGCGTCTAGCATATTTTTTCACAGTAGCAGGATCGCTATAACTGACTCCATTTAGTTCGCCCCCATAGAACTCAACCGTTACACCCACCTGTTCGACACTATATTTGGATTCTGCCCTTCGAAAAGGAACATCGGCTCTAACAATTCCGTCTCCGTCTACCAAAACAACCGGAAATGTTTCAAAAAAAGTGGGCATGCGACGTACAAAAAGTTCATGTCCTTCTTTATCTCTAAAAATAGGATGTCCTAACCACCCAACAGCAATTCCATCTCCGTTATCCATTGATCCTGCTCTGAACAATCCACCCTTTGCCGGGTTATTACCGATGTAATCATAAAATGCTAATTTTTCAGGAATTTTAGACCAAGCTTCGGATAAACTTTGAGTTTCGGCTAACCCAGCACCAACTCTTCGATAGATTTCTTGCTGGAAGTATCCTTGATCCCATTGATAACGAGTGGGACCAAATAACTCAATCGGGGTAGTTGCTGAACCATACCACATAGTTCCAGCAACAACAAAAGCTGCAAAAAAGACAGCCGCGATACTACTGGAAAGCACAGTTTCAATATTTCCCATACGTAATCCTTTGTATAGACGTTGGGGCGGACGAACACTAAGATGAAATAGGCCTGCCAATATGCCCAATGTCCCCGCTGCAATATGATGAGAAGCTATTCCTCCCGGAACAAAAGGATCAAAACCCTCGACACCCCACGCTGGATTTACAGCTTGTACCTTTCCGGTTAGGCCATAAGGATCCGACACCCATATTCCAGGACCATACAATCCAGTTACATGAAAAGCACCAAACCCAAAACAAGCCAGCCCTGAGAGAAATAAATGAATTCCAAAAATCTTAGGCAAATCCAAAGAAGGTTTTCCTGTACGTTCATCACAAAATATTTCTAGATCCCAATACACCCAATGCCAGATAGCCGCCAAGAAGCATAAGCCAGAAAACACAATATGCGCCCCAGCCACACCTTCATAACTCCAAATACCGGGATTAGTTATAGTTCCTCCCGTGATACTCCAACCACCCCACGAATTGGTTATTCCTAAACGAGTCATGAAGGGTATAACGAACATGCCTTGTCTCCACATTGGATCAAGAACGGGATCAGAGGGATCAAAAACTGCTAATTCATATAGAGCCATCGAACCGGCCCAACCGGCAACCAAAGCTGTATGCATTATATGTACAGCCAGCAAACGACCGGGATCATTCAATACGACGGTATGAACACGATACCAAGGCAAACCCATGAAAATACCCCTTTATCAACAAAAAATAGACACTATGTAACTTTATTGCACTGGAAAAAACAATGTTATGGCCCCTCCCTTTTCGGTGGATTATCTTGTAGAAAGGAGTAATATTTTTTCTATTCTTTATAATATTTTAGTCATAATGTCACAATTCTGTTTGTAGGAACAAAGAGAAGCAGATCTATTCTATACTCGATAAGTACCAATACGCAATGGGGGGTTAACCCCATTTTATAAGAGCGAATGCGTGGAGATTTTTTCATAATGCAAGGCGCTTGCTCGTAAGATTTTGTTTGGTTTTATTCATTTTGTCTTCCTTGTATTTATATTTTTTTTTAGTTATTTATGAACTTAGCAAATCCGTGAATAAAAATTAATCAAAATATTAACTAAATAAAAATGAATATGAATTAAATAAATATGAAGAGAATAATAAATAGGAATATAAATATAAATATTATATACATTGTAATATTAATAGAATTGTAATAATATTAATTATTATATATTATAATATAATTAACTATAACTATATAGTAATTAACTATATAATTATAATTTAATTAATATATTAATATATATTATAATTATATTAAATATTAAGTAAGACTAAATATCTTTAAGCTAATTTAAGCTAATATAATATTAATATTCTTAAGACAATAAATTCATTGTTACGCTTTCACATCAAAGTGAAATAAAGTATTTAATCTTTTTGTCTTTACATTTCATGCCTATTGGTGTTCCAAAAGTCCGTTTTCAACTTCCCGGGAGGGGCCATAAAAATTGGATTGACATATAGTGCGACTTGTCAGATATATTGGGCCATATGGGATTTCCCCGTTTTCCTCCCCTGATCGGGATTAACCTCTGTTTCGCCCAAGAAAAATTGATTAAATCATCAAAAATTTGGAGCGTGAAGTATAATGAAACGCAAATAGATCTATGCTTTGGAGGTATCTTATCAATTAGAATAATTTATTAGAATAATTTATGGTTGGCTTGTTTTGTTTGGACCAATAAAATGAAGTATGCTAGGCTCCGTTGAGAAAAACCCAATTAGTACGATATCCATGATTACTACTTATAGTTATAGCATATTCTAGTTATAGCATATTCTAGTAGCATATTCTATTTTAAAATTTTAAAATAAAGAGCAGGCAATTTAAAACAGCTAATCATAATCAATCAAATAATATGACGAATGCGTCAACTATTTGACGGAAGACGTGAAAGGAATTGAAAAAAAAATTTGAGCAAAAAGACGCGGTATTGGTGCAACTTGCCCTATATGTGCAAATAAAAATGGGGCGGATCCTTACTCGGAGTAGAGCACAAAACCTAAGAGAATTTAAGAAGCCCATTCAGGAACAAGAAAATGCCATCGTGATTTTAATTAAATTGGATCCCGATGAAAGAATACATCAATGAGAAGTTAGTTTGATAAGTTTAATGAATTCTTTTTTAGATTTTATAGATAAACGGATCAAAACTCATCTTTCTTAAACAATGAAAGAAAGGACCCTTTCGTTAGAAGAGAAGTTAGAAAGGACTTACTATCACAAAAAGGAGGGCTGGAATCTACACATTGATCTTTTTTTTTCTAAATTTTTATTGAACCGTATGCATCAAAATATGCATGTACGGTTCCTAAGGGATAGAATCTGATCCTAATCAACCGACTTTATCGAGAAAGATTACTTTTTTTAGGCCAAATGGTTGATAGCGCGATCTCAAATCAACTTATCGCTCTTATGCTATATCTTAGTGCAGAAAGCGAGACCAAAGATTTATATTTGTTTATAAACTCTCCTGGCGGATGGGTAATACCCGGAATGGCTATTTATGATACTATGCAATATGTGCGACCGGATATACAAACAGTATGCATGGGATTAGCCGCTTCGATGGGATCTATTATCCTGGTCGGAGGAAAAATCACCAAACGTATAGCATTCCCTCACGCTCGGCGCCATTGGGTTTTTTATTTGAAAGAACAAAACTATGCCTTCGCCATAAAAATATGAATATATATTAAGTAATAATAGCATGGCATTTTGAATTCGATATAAGAAATTCGTTTATTGTTTTTTTTTTAACATTAGATTATTTATCGAAAGAGTAGTATGAGATATTAAGGGTATTTCCGATTTTATCTTAATCTGTCGGAGCCTTATTTCAGCGTTGCAAACTTTTTTGTTTTCACACCATAAAGGTTCTTAATGTTATGAAAAAGTACGAACAAAAAATAAGATTATATTATTTTTTTATTAAAAAAAAAGAAACTTTGGGATTGCTAAATCATCGATGAAATAAAGCAACGGAGCCACCATAGTATTTGTTTTTTATTAACTAACTTCCTCTCAAGTCTCAAGAGAAGGGTGGTTATTGGATCATTTACCGATCTAGGCCTGATAGGCTCTATACTTTCCTTCGATCAACTAAAAAAGTTAAGTTTCTTGTGGAGCCGTATGCAATGCCCAAACAATGCCTGTACGGTTGTTTAATTCTATCTTTTTTTGTTAATTATTCTTTATCCCGTCATTTATCTTATCGTGCAAGATAGAGTAGCCTTTGATTATCTTATATCATCAGGGTAATGATCCATCAACCTAGTGCTGCTTATTCTGAGGGACAGGTAGCAGAATTTGTCCTGGAAGCGGAAGAACTACTGAAACTGCGCGAAATCCTCACAAAGGTTTATGCACAAAGAACAGGTAAACCCTTATGGATTGTATCCGAAGACATGGAAAGGGATACTTTTATGTCAGCAACAGAAGCCCAAGCTCATGGAATTGTTGATCTTGTAGCAGTTGCATAATCATAATTAAAGTAGCAGAAATTTCACGCAAATCATGATTTGAGATTTTTTTCTTAGGGGTATTTAATATTCGTAATTCTATTACTTATTCTCTTAATTCAAATTAAGAGAATAAGTAATAGAATATTTATCAATTTAATAGATATAGAAAGCATTTATAATCATCTGGTTAGGATCGATCTAAACCAACCCATTATGCATACGATTTACCATGCCAACTATTAAACAACTTATTAGAAACACAAGACAGCCAATCAGAAATGTTACAAAATCCCCCGCTCTTGGGGGATGTCCTCAACGCCGAGGAACGTGTACTAGGGTGTATGTGCGACTCGTTCAGATTGGGGGTTGGGACAAACGAAAGGAAACAACTTTCGACTACCCATGATCAGTACCGATGAATAGGATAAAATGAAAAAAACCTTCCTTATCTAAAAAAAAAGTAAAAAAAGAGTTCTATCCTTCTATTGTGTATCAAATTTATGGTTTCCCTTGGTGCAAATTCAATCACCTCAATTCTCGATTTCAAAACGAGAAAAAATTCCCCATTGGCAGTAAATTGTTGTTATCCGTTAAGCGGGGATAATCATATTAAAATTAAAAAGCAAAAAAAGTTCTGGCACCACTCTTGTAAGAACGGACGGACTAAAAGGGTCAGCTAATCAGCCAATCCGCATAATTAAATACCGTTACTGTATAGCTAGATCTTGGTGTGAGAGACCTATTACTGGATAATAACGGGTAGAGCCAAAAAGTGTCAACTGTACAAGTTAACAATAGCATTGATTAAATGAAAGACGGGGCTCCGGTGTATAGAAAAGACCTCACCGTTTAAGAACTAACCATAAAAACGATGAAACCCACTATTTCTTTATCTTACTACTCATTTTTATTTACTATGTTTTTGTTTGATACCGAGTATCAATACAATTTATTATTTCGAGGTGAAATACCTAGAGAAAAAATCGTGGTTGGGAAGGTTAGAGTAGCAAAAACCATTGGAATTATTATTTTATACATTGGAAAAATCCGTTTTGTTATTATAGAAAAGGGGAAAAGAATAACTGAAAGAAAGGAAATCAATCAGTTAGTCATCAACGTTTCGGGTATTCAATGACCAGAATTAAACGAGGATATATAGCTCGAAAGCGTAGAATAAAAATCCGTTTATTCGCATCAAGCTTTCGCGGGGCTCATTCAAGACTTACTCGAAATATTATTCAACAAAAAATCAGAGCTTTGGTTTCGTCCCATCGGGATAGAGATAAGCAAAAAAGGAATGTGCGTCGTTTGTGGGTCATTCGTATAAATGCCGTAATTCGCGAGAATACAATATCTTTTAGTTATAATAGATTAATAAACAATCTGTACAAGAGAAAGTTGCTTCTTAATCGTAAAATACTTGCGCAACTTGCTATATTAAATAGAAATTGTCTTTATATGATTTCCAATGACATCATAAACATAAAATAAGGCGATTAGGAGGAATCCATCGAAATGTTTTACTGTTTTACATGGAATTCCTTGGCCTTAGAGAATGAATTCCGGGAAGGTAGAATAGAAATTAAAATACGATTGATGATAATATAATCAAGTAGTCAAACGAAGCAAAAAAAACATTTAATAAAAAAAAGATTGATTCTTCTTCCCCAACTTCCCTAATTCGCTTTTGTCTTACGCCACCAAAATCCATATTTTGGGATTTTTCGAACAAAACATTAGTTTGAGTTCGGATTGGACTTTTTATTCAATTGAAACGTAAGCCTAGTTTTTGGGGATTCTAAGACCTGTCGTTTTCGTTTTAACGACCAACTCTCTTTTTTTCAAATTTTTTTTCATTAGTAAGAAAAGGTAATGGAGATAAAATACGAGCTTGTTTTATAGCAATAGTAATTAATCGTTGTTGTTTTAAAGTTAATCTATTCACCCGTCTCGATAATATTTTTCCTTGTTCACTAATAAATCGACTAATTAAACTCATGTTTCTATAATCAATATGATCCCCCGATCCAATCGGGGGCAAACGCCGACGAAAAGATCGCTTGGACTTAAGAAAAATTCGCTTGGATTTATCCATGGTTTGTTTATTCCTTATTTTGAAAATCTTCTTTCGTTTGATCGGATCAAAAATGATAATGATTTAGAATTAAGAAATTTTGCTTGTTTATATTTCAATATATATATATGAAATATATAAATATATATATAAATTAAATATTAAATTAAATTAAATATATAATATAAATTATAAATATATAATAATTACAATAATATAATTAATTATAATAACATTCTAATAATATAATAATAATATAATACTATATTAATAGTATATAATTGAAATATAAAAATATCTATTATGTTAATATGTCATTTTTCATCTTCCTTGTATAAAGTGACAAGCAAGTCATCGATGCCATTTATTTCTTTATCTCCCTGTGAATTGTATGTCTATGACAGTAGGGACAGAATTTTTTCAATTCTAATCGACTAGACGTATTGTGTCGATTCTTTTGAGTAATATATCTGGAAATGCCTGTTGATTTCTTATTAACATTGTTTCGAACACAACTGGTACATTCCAAAATAACCCGTACTCGGACATCTTTACCCTTGGCCATGAACCTCCTTTTGGTTTTTTATTCACTCAACTCTTTTATTTTCCGATTTGAAGCGCGGAAGACAGGAACAAAAAAAGAAAAGTTGCTCACTCGAAACAAATTATGAAATGTTGTAATGTTGTGTTGTAACCAATTATACTGAAAATAAGTAATACTTAGAATCGCAGTACAGTAGTTTATTTAAGCATCTTGTATGATACTGTTGACCTAACCAGATTTCCACCTCAATTAAATTAAATTAAGAAAGAGAATTGAAGTTAATTTACTTGAAGCTCCGTCCCGAGTTCAAAATTTCACTGAGGTTGAATCCACTTTTATTCTTTCTCTTTTCTAACTTCTTTGAATTATAAAAAAAGAGGGGTAGTAGTTCCAGATATTTATTTAATCTTCTTCACCCCCCCATGTTAGTAACTAGAATGAAAAAAAGGGGAATGTCAACGCATCTGGGAAAAAACGATTGATCTCTATCAATAGGCCTGCTAAGGATCCGAACCATAGAGTACTTATTACTGGCGCCACAGATAGATATGTTTTTAGATCTCGCATTTCTAATCCTCCTTCTTTATTCAAGTGTTTATTGTAATACATAATAGTAATACATATATGATCAGATGTATATGTAGTATTTGCATTTGTTTTGTGCGCGGAATTCTTAATTCAAATTGAAATGTACAAAAATTTGATATCTAAAATTTTCCCTTTCTTAAAACTAAAAGAAAAAAACCCGTCCCTTTCCGCCCGCCTGAGCAGTAAGGTTATTCTTTTTATATGGTATCTGATATGAGACCAAAACAAAGAAGAAATGGCGAGTGTATCTCAACAGAGAAAATGAAATAAATCTGTATAAATCTGTGGAAAACAAGACGGGGATTCTCTACAATGACATTGTAGACCAATTGATTGTAGACCAATTGCAAGGGATGTAGCGCAGCTTGGTAGCGCGTTTGTTTTGGGTACAAAATGTCACGGGTTCAAATCCTGTCATCCCTACCTCTTACTTTACTTCGTCTATGAGCAATAACGAGGGATCTATTGAAATCGAGTAAAAGTGAAGTGGGCATACCTAATCTTTCATTTATATCTATATCATGTTATATATGATAATATATGCATTCAAGATTGTAATTAAGTGGAGTTTAAAAAAAAAGATACAGTCGTTTTTTGTGATAAAAAAGCGCTCTTAGTTCAGTTCGGTAGAACGTGGGTCTCCAAAACCCAATGTCGTAGGTTCAAATCCTACAGAGCGTGATTCTGTTCTTGTTTTGTTAGATCAAAAATTTTACAGAAAAAATAGAACAGTCATCTTAATTTGACCTCCTACGAATTCAAGAAAGGAGGAGGTCAAATTAAGAAGGTCTTAATCAAAGATCCAGCTGATCACCTCGTCTGTAT